TCCACGGTTAGCTTTAGCTAATAATCCTGGTTCAAATGCTTTTATACCTTCGGTTAAAGCTTTTTCAATATCGATTGTTCCACAAACTCGATCTTCTGTTGCTCCTAAGGGTAAATCAACCATTGGAATTTTAATCAATTCAGTTTCTAATGTTTTACCATTTTGAATAGCGTTTTTTACTTCATTCCCCATTAAATCTAAATCTGATTTATGAGAATTAAATGGATCATCTTTTACTACTTCAATTTCTGGAAGTAAATCAGCGATAGCTCTAATTGTTGTTGATTTTCCTGTTCCTCGGTCGCCCATAATCATAACCCCACCAATTTTTGGGTCAATTACATTTAACTGTAGAGCTAATTTCATTTCCTCTTGCCCTACAATCGCAGTAAAAGGAAAAACGGGAGAAGAAAATTTTTTTAAATCTTGTGTTACCATAATTATCGATTAAATATATAAATTTTTGATCAAAGTTTCAATTATTGGTAAAGTGTTGTACCTAAACGTATTGCTAAAACACTTGCTACTAAAGCAGTCATTAATGCGATATAAACTTGAAAATCAGTAATCATAATATTAGTTGTATATAAATTGCTAAAATAAATTGATTCTAAAGAATTAGAGTATTTTTATTAAATATTTTTAAGAAAAAAAATTACCCTAACAAATTATATTTAAATTATACTTTAAATTTTCAATTTAAATATAATTTAAATATAATTTGTTTATTACCAACTTGATTTTGTAACACCTGGTAATAGACATTGATGTGCCATCTCACGTAATACATGACGTGATATACCAAAATCTCTATAGTAGCCACGAGGACGGCCGGTTTTCCAACAACGGTTTCGCATACGAACTTTGGCACTATTTCGAGGTAAACGTTGAATTTTTGAATGAATGTCTAATTTTAAATTAAAATCACTTGTACGATTATATTCTGTTAAGAGTTCTTTACGTTTTAATTCATATTTGTTATATAATTTAATTCGTTTTTTTTCTCTTTCAATCATGCTTTTTTTTGCCATAAACGTCTATAAACTTTTAAATGTAGTTCTAATTAGAATAAATATTAATACTAAATTTATCAATAAAAATCTCATTAGTATTAAATAAGAATTTTAATGTAAACTTTTCTATCTAATGCTAATTGTATATTTATAATGTTTATATAGCAATATTTAAAATGATCAACTTAACAATACTTGTTGATCAAATATTTTTATCCTACTAGCTAAATTTAGAAACGTAGGCTGCTTTTTTATTTGGTAAAACTGTGTAAGTACTTAATAATTCTCTGAATTCATCTCCTTCCATTGTTTCGACATCTAGTAATTTTTCAATAACTAAATCAATAATTACTCGATTATCTAAAATGATTTGAAGAGCTTTTTGTTCACAGTAATTAATAATCTTACATACTTCATCATCAATTCGATCCGCTATACTTTCAGGATATTCTGAATCTTGAGTCATTCCACCTAAAAAGACTTGACCATTTGATTCATCTTCAAGAGCAATCGGTCCAATATTTGACATACCAAAGCGAGTCACCATTTGACGAGCTAAATTTGTTACTTGTTGTAAATCACTACTTGCTCCAGTTGTTACTTCTGGATCTCCAAAAATAACTTGTTCTGCGGCACGCCCACCTAAGGTTCCGATAATCCGTGCTAATAACGCTGAACGAGAAATTAAGGTTTGATCTTCTTCTGGTGTAAACCATGTTAATCCTTTAGCAGCTCCACGTGGCGTAATCGTAATTTTTTCTACTTCATCATGAGATTGTAATACTGTCCCAGTAATTGCATGTCCAACTTCATGATAAGCTATCAATTTTTTATTCTTACTATCTTCCATTGGAGTACCTGCAATTCCTCCAATAATTCGATCAATAGCTTGATTAACCTCATTTTTAGAAATTGTTGTTTTTTTATAACGGGTTGCTAAAATTGCAGCCTCATTTAATAAATTCGCTAAATCTGCTCCTGAAAAACCTGGTGTTCTATTTGCTAATTGAACTAATGAGACATCTTCACCTAATGGTTTATTTTTTGCATGAACTTTTAAAATACTTATACGTCCTAAACGGTCAGGTAAATTAACAGTTACTTGTCGATCAAATCGACCAGGTCTTAATAATGCAGCATCTAAAATATCTACACGGTTTGTTGCTCCAACAACAATTACACCTTTATTTTCTTTAAAACCATCCATTTCAGTTAACAATTGGTTTAAAGTTTGTTCCCGTTCATCATTTCCTCCCCCAACACCAGCTCCACGTTCTCGACCTACTGCATCAATTTCATCAATAAAAACAATACAAGGTGCGTTTTCGGAAGCTTTTTGGAATAGATCTCTTACTCTGGCTGCACCAATACCAATAAACATTTCCACAAATTCTGAACCTGCTACGCTAAAAAACGGAACATCAGCTTCATTTGCGATAGCTTTCGCTAATAATGTTTTACCAGTTCCGGGAGGTCCTACTAAAAGA